CATGTTCGAGCATCATTGATCAACTCCTTATCAATATCGATGCATTTCAAGATGAACAAGAATTCAACCGATTCTATTAACTAGAATATAAACAGTACGCAACTAACAAGTGTGGAACAAAGAAATCAAAAAAATAGAGTTTATTGTTATAATATATTGACAAAAAATTTTATATTTTGATAGAATTGAAACACGCAACAACGTTTTATTTTGATTACTATGCTAGTTCTAACGATTTATTACTGACGAGCCATAGCAATTGCACCTATCAAAGCAACTAAAAGAATTATGGAAATAAGTTCAAATGGAAGGAAAAAATCTGTTGATAAATGAATCCCAATTTGTTGACTATTACTTAAAAAATCTTGTTCTATAATCTGGTTTGATCTTGTAGTCCAAATAATACCGTACCATGACGTATCTGTAATAATAGTAATTAGTGAAGCAAAAATACTTGCACAAACCATCGCAGTAACCCCATCCCCAACGGTCCAAAGAGTAAAATCGTTGTACGATGCTGAATCATTCATAAACATCACAGCAAATATGATTAAAACATTTATAGCTCCCACGTAAATAAGGAGCTGTGCGGCAGCTATAAAATGGGAGTTTGATGAAATATATAATAAAGATATACAAACAAGAACCAATCCCAATGAAAAGGCAGAATAAATTGTATTAGTAAGTAATACCACCCCTAAACCTCCTAATATAAGAACCAATCCTAGAAAGACTAAAAGAAAATCATGTATTGGTCCGGGTAAATCCATTTTATGTAAAATAAGAAATAAATAAAAAATCTTTCATGATCTTATTGACCTGACCAGGAAATGGACCCTATTTTTTTATGATATGTTTTTATGAATTTAATTCAAAATGCTAAGAAATTCTAATGAGTGTGGATTGATGTGTATCCAATAATTGAATAAATCTCGTTTTTTATCAGAATAAAAAATTTAAAATGGGAGTTTGAACAAGCTATATATGTTAAAAAAATTACTGATAGATGATATATCACTCGATTTTAACTCCAAATGACGCCTCGATTCTCATCAACTAATTTAGAGTTGGGATTTCTATTGTAGTTATTGACCACGGAAAAATAAAATTAAAATTTGCAAATCATGGGGTTGACGCATTTTTTCTTTGAGGCGAATTCAAAATTGTTCGAATTGTGTAATCGTCAATTACTGGCATTGGTAAACGACCCAAAGCTATTTGATTATAATTCAATTCGTGACGATCATAAGTAGAAAGTTCATATTCTTCAGTCATTGATAAACAATTTGTTGGACAATACTCAACGCAATTACCACAAAAAATACAGATTCCGAAATCAATACTGTAATTAAGCAATCGTTTCTTTCTAATATTCGTTTCCAATTTCCAATCCACAACAGGTAAATCTATAGGACATACACGAACACATACTTCACAAGCAATGCATTTATCAAATTCAAAGTGGATTCGACCGCGGAAACGTTCCGATGTGATTAATTTTTCATAAGGATATTGAATAGTTACAGGTAAACGATTTGCGTGCGATAAGGTAATCATAAAACTTTGACCAATGTACCTTGCAGCTCGGACTGTTTGTTGACCATAATTCATGAACCCGGTTACCATAGGGAACATATCGTGAATATCTAGAATTTTTTTTTCTCTTGTTTGGGACAGGTCGTGATAGTGTATTTACAGTGCAAGGAGTTGGGAAGAAGTTGTTAATAATAGATTACCTAAAGAAATAGGTAAAAGAAATTTCCATCCAAGGTTTAATAATTGGTCCATTCTTAACCTCGGTAAAGTCCATCTTGTTGTGATAGGAATAAACAAGAACAAATATGTTTTAGCTAATGTAATAAAGAGAAAAATTGTGGTTCCAAAGACGCCACCTACTTTATTTATTTCAAATAGTTCAGGAATAAACATGTACGGAATAGAGAGATTCCACCCACCCAAGTAAAGAACTGTTACAAACAATGAAGAAACTAGTAGATTTAGATAAGAAGCAACATAAAATAAACCAAATTTTATACCTGAATATTCAGTTTGATAACCCGCTACTAATTCTTCCTCTGCTTCTGGTAAGTCAAAGGGTAATCTCTCACATTCTGCTAGGGAGGAAATTATAAAAATGATAAACCCGATAGGTTGACGCCACAAATTCCATCCCCAAAACCCATATTTTGCCTGTGCCTCAACTATATCAACTGTACTTGAACTGTTAGATAATTATAGTCGGTGATAACATCACTGTTCCCATCGCTATTACAGAACCGTACATGAGATTTTCACCTCATACGGCTCCTCCAGGACCACAAAGAAATCTAAGGACCGGATCGGCATTCTTTATGGCGATATGTTCTAGATCGAGTAAAAATCTATTGAGAGGTCCCGAATTAGACCAATGGAATTCTGTTTGCTATAATAAAAAAAGTACTTCTGAATTGATCTCATCCTTTAATAATTTAGAATGTTTTTTTGAGTAATAACTTAAACCTTCAATAAAATACTCCTTCTATAAATATTCATAGATAGTGGATTCAAAAAAAGTAAAGGATTATTTCGTTCTTGATAGTAATTTCTTTAATCGGTGGATAGGAGCATACTCTGGATCGGAATCATGGGGAGTACTACCTGATCATTTCTACTAACGTAAAGCCCCAATTAGTCTTCCTTTTATGTGGAAACGGCCCTTTGTATAATTTATATAATCTCTATTACTAATCCTTTGTGTAATTTGGTGTTTCTAACCATCCACTCATTTTTGCCCAATCGCCTGTTATGGTAGTCGGGTAATATAGCCAAACGCTAATGAAAACCCCATACAGTTGATCTTATGAACCCGTTTCAAGCCATGATGCCCAACCAACCAATCTTGGGGTAAACAGTCTCTACTGCTTATATTTACTTTTGCTTAATCCTGGTACAGAGGAAATGAGGCTCGACTTCTTACTGCGAACTTATAAGCTGTTTTTTTTCACTCATAGAACTATCTGATTTAGTTCATCAACACTAACGATGAACAAAAAACGGAGACTATCTATTCAACGCTTTCCGCGAAAGAACGGAAATAGTCAAAAGTTTATGTCTCAACGAATCACACGTAGAGATATTGATAACACACATAGAGTTAATGGTATTTCATAACTAATGGATTGAGCAGCTGCTCGTAAACCACCTAAAAAGGAATATTTATTGTTTGATCCATATCCTGATATAAGAAGTCCGATAGGAGCAATACTTGAAATAGCGATCCATAAAAAAACCCCGATATTGAGATCAGCTAGGATAAGATGATAACCAAAAGGAATTACTGAATAACTTAGTAAAATTGATATGACCGCTACCGATGGTCCGATACTGAATAAACCACTATCTCCTCTAGATGGAATAATATTTTCTTTAACAAGTAGTTTTGTCCCATCTGCTAGAGCTTGGAGAATTCCTAAAGGGCCGGCATATTCAGGTCCAATACGTTGTTGTATCCCTGCGGATAGTTCTCTTTCTAACCACACAATTACTAGTACACCTATTGTGATTCCCAATACAAGAGTCAAAATAGGGATAAGCATCCATATGATCCCATAAATCTCCTTTAAAGACTCCAATCTGTAAAAAGAATTGATATCTTGTATTTCTGTTCTATCAATTATCATTTCAACGGTCAACTTCTCCCATAATGATATCTATACTACCTAGTATCGTCATAATATCAGCCAATTTCATTCTTTTAACTAACTGAGGAAGAATTTGCAAATTGATAAAACCTGGCGGTCGTATTTTCCATCGCCAAGGAAAAACACTTTGATCTCCTATCAAAAAAATGCCCAACTCTCCCTTTGGTGCTTCGATTCTTGCATAAAGTTCTTGTTTCGACAATTCAAAAGTGGGCGAAGGTTTTTTACTAATGAATCGATATTCAAAATCATTCCATTTTGGATCCCTTACTATATCAAAGCATCGGTTTTCTAAATTCTCATACGGCCCTCCTGGAATTCCTTCCAGAGCCTGTTGAATAATTTTTATAGATTCCGTCATTTCGCTGATTCGTACTAAATAACGAGCTAATGAATCTCCTTCTTTTTGCCATTTTATTTCCCAATTAAATTCGTCATAACACTCATAATGATCAACTTTACGAAGATCCCACTTTATTCCGGAAGCTCGTAGCATTGGTCCTGATAAACCCCAATTTATTGCTTCCTCTTCGCTAATAATCCCTACTCCCTCAACTCGGTCTAAAAAAATAGTATTTCGTGTAATAAGGTTTTGATATTCAGCAACCCCTGTTAAAAAATAATCACAGAAATCTAAACATTTATCTATCCAGCCATGGGGTAGATCAACAGCGACTCCTCCGATACGAAAATAATTATGCATCATTCTCATACCAGTGGCAGCTTCGAATAGATCATATACTAATTCTCTTTCTTTGAAAATATAGAAGAAAGGGGTTTGTGCCCCAATATCGGCCATAAAAGGGCCGAGCCATAACAAATGAGAAGCTATACGACTCAACTCCAACATAATTACTCTTATATAGCTGGCTCTTTTCGGTACTTGAATATTTCCTAACTGCTCTGGTGCATTTACGGTTATCGCTTCTGTGAACATAGTAGCTAAATAATCCCACCTTGTTACATAAGGCAAATATTGTATAATTGTTCGGTTTTCTGCTATTTTTTCCATTCCTCTGTGTAAATAACCCAATATTGGTTCACAGTCAATAACATCTTCACCATCTAGAGTAATGATCAGTCGAAGAACACCATGCATTGATGGGTGCTGAGGACCCATATTTACTATCATGAGGTCTTTTTTTGTAGCTGGTACATTCATAGGTTTTTCCCCGATTGATTCTTCCATGAATTGCCGAAAATAATCAAAATTCAAGATCTAACAAATCAAATAATTAAAGTTCTTTAAAATTTTAATTAGTGAGTTTTTGGCTCACGAATTTCCAACCGACCAATTAATTCTTTATAACGTACTCTATTTTTCTTTGACAAATAAGCTAGTAATCGTTGACGTTTTCCCAGAATTTTACGTAAACCTCTCTGAGATAAATAGTCTTTTCTGTGCAATTCCAAATGTGAAGTAAGTCGTCGTATCTTATTAGTGAAACTTAATACTTGAAATTCAACAGACCCCGGGTTTTCTTCTTTTTTTTCTTGGAAAAAAACTGAAATGAATGCATTTTTTACCATAAAACGTAAATTGCTCCCCCTTTTATTGTTTAAAGATATTTTTTTATTGTTAATTTTACTGATCAGAAATAATAAATAAGAATAATGTTAACCATTTGACTAAATTAAATTATCTACCTTTAATTTTCTCAAAAAAATGAGTCACTGATGAATCCAATTTGAAATTGGAATAGAAAAGTTAGATTCCGTTGATTTTTTTATTTATAGATCAAATTATCATGGAATGTAAGATACTACATGTATGTATTAGTTTGCTTTGAAATATTAGATATGTTACCTGATATCTGATATCTAGCAAAAATTTATCGTCGTCGATTTTAAAATTGTGGATAGTGTGGATACATATGTAGCCTTAACACACTGAAACTACTGCTATTAGTGGTATCAAACCAATAGCGATTCATACAAGCTAAATCTTCTAATCGATAAGTGGGCCACAGAAAGCACTTTAATTTTATTAATTTCTTTTTATCTATACCAAGATTTGGACTTGTATCCAAAAATTTAACACAGTTTTTTACGTTCTTTCCATCCCAAAGTATGGGATTTCGACTCGCACCCTTCCCTTTTCTTGAATTGAATGAAATTACAATTCTAAATTCTCTCCGACGTCTAGGTGATAAAATATTTTCGGGAACGAGCAAAGCATAATAGTTTTTATCTCTATTTCCAGTTAGTTTTTGATGTCTTGTAAGGGATTTATAAAAATTCTTTTTATCACCATATCTTTGATTAATGCGATCTTTATTCTTATGAACCAATGAAATACTTATGCTTTGATATCTAATAAATTTTCCATTAGTTTTCACAGACAGACGAACCGGTTCGATGCTAACCCCCCCCCCTTTCACCAATTCGGGAATATGGACATCCTTGTGACTCAGCATTATATTGAAAATCATTTCGCCTCGTTGGAGAGAGGATATAAAAACTTTTCGCGGGCTTCTCAGTCTAAGCAGGAGACAATATACCTTGATATTATTGATTAGTTGTTGATTAAAAAAATAATCACTTCTAATAAGCAAATTATTTTTTAGGAAAAAATCGAATTCTGTTTCTGTAGCGCTTGTGTTTTGCTTTTTCTTTGTATAGTTTTTGATGACTGATCCCGCATAATCTTCTTCAATATATTTTTTTTCATTAATGTTTTTATTTGGACTAATCGGTGCATTTCCCTGAAAAAAAAAAAAAAGTAATTTTATGGGTATGACCCAGGGTTTTCTTTTATATGAATTATAAAGTAACATAACTTCTGGGAAGAACCAAAGTTCAAAATCGGATATAGCCTTGCTTTGTATTTCTTCATTCATTCCCATCCAAGCAAATTGTTTTTTATTGAAGGGGTTGATGTCTTCATCAATTGTGAGATAAAAAGGATATTTCTTATACATTTTATCAACTTTTTGATCGTGACTAGTCTGTTTATTACTGGTGCTATGGATCCAAGCCTCACTATTGAGCTTCTTTCTAACACTAAAATGGATAATTTTCCAATCGGCATATTTTCTATCCGGATTTTTAGCCATAATAGTATCTTTTCCTAGATAATTCTTGATAAGTATAATTGCCAGCCCATCAAATAATTTTTTTTTATCTATGTTGTAATTATAAGAAATCTCTTCAGTATTGTTTACGTGTAATGATGATACATAACTATAGGAGTTCCTCTTAGCTTCATAATTAATAGATTTAGATGAGAAGAGGTCATATTCAGAGTGTCTTTTAAAATTTTCTTTTTTCTTGTTTAATAGAGAATAAGTTTCTTTTTCATATGAATACCATTTGTTTAAATCTTTTTGGGGGGCTTGATTAACTCTATTTTGCCATTTTTGGGCTACTAATTTAGACCATTGAATTTTAGATAAATTATATTGATAATGAACCCGTAACCAATTTTTCCATTGATTCAGTCTAGAATTACGAAGTTTTTTATTTTTTAATTCGGAACTCAATATTCCTTGTGTTCTAAAATATCCCGTTAGTTCGTTTTTCTTTAAAACAGGTGTTCCGTGATATTGAAGAACAGATCTTAAGTTAATAACGTGGGTTTTTGATAATTTGTAAAATACATATGCTTGTGACAAAGAAGGTAAGTTCTTTGGATATTTATTAATATTACTATTAGAAAGTGACTTTATAAAGTGAATTTTTTTGTGTTTTTTTTTATCAATTCTTTCGGGATTTGCTTTAATATAAATAGTGTAAATGTTTTTTTTAACTTTTTTTGTTGTTGATTCAAGAAAAACTTGTGTGTCGATCCGAAGAATATTAATCATACCTAAGAAGTATA